AGTTTTTATAGGATCCCTATCTACCAAAATTTTGACTTCTGGTTCCGGCGAACGAATAATCATTGAGTCCTCCTCTTTCCGGACAACACATACAAAGAAACCTGCCAAGAGTAAAGTAAGAACCTATGAAAGATGCTTAAAATGAGTTTCTTTCTCTTCTATCTCCCATCTATCTACTTTAACTTTAGTTATTTACTAGAGCAATTATGATATGGAAGTCGATCCGGGGCAAGTGTTCGGATCTATTATGACATAGCCAGGAGGCGCTCAACGGACCTTTTTTAACCCTCTCAAAACCTTTTATGGTCTTTTAATTGGCGCAAAAACCTTATTTTTGTGCAATCTAGTGTATTCATATCTCAATTATAAGTTTCTAGAAGAAACTCTTTTATGTCTTACATAAAATATATTGATTATTCTCTTCCAATTAGATTCACAATCACGTAAAGAGCCATTATTCATTCCTAAGAAACAACCGGGTATCTATTCATTTCATTCGAAAGTTTCTTTTATTCATTTTATTTTAGTAGCAGAAAACCAAATATATAGATTCTCTACTCTATCTGTGTATCGTTTATCTTAGGAAATAAGAGACGAAATAGAACAATCTTTAAAAAGATATTAGAAAGGATATGATGAAATTCTTTGATTGGTTCTTCCCAAAAATGATCCGTTTTAGTTGACTGATAGGTATAGGTACAATAAACACTGAATCGAATTCTAATAACTTAACTAATTCTAATAAATAGAAAATGAAAATTTAGAACAAATTCTAAATACAAAAGAATTAAAGTATTCTTATAAAGTAAAGTATTTTTATTCAAAACGCCTTGTGATCTTCAACCAATTCTGTGCTTCAATATAATTTCCAGGAGTAAGTGCTATAGCTTGTTTCCAATACTCAGCGGCTTGATCGAACCAAGCCTCCGCAATTTCAGAATCGCCTTGCCGAATGGCCTGTTCTCCACGGGCGGAATAGGAGGGTAACTTCCTTCCCTTAGAACCGTACTTGAGAGTTTCCTATCTCATACGGCTCGCTCATCGACAGTCAATTTTTTCTTTTGCCGTCCCGTTTTTAGGTTTTTCGAGCTAACCAAAAGAGGTTAATTACAAAAGTTTCAAACTTTCTTTATTTTATTTTTTATTTAATTAGTTTTATCTTTTCTCCCACCTTCAGAAGAATAAAGCAGAGGCATTCTATCTTTTTTCTTAAAGGTAACTATCCCGGTTTCATATATCATATATAAATATTGTATTTATAATCTCTACATTTCTATATTTTAGATACAATCTTTGAAGATATAGAATTGTTGAAAAAGGCTTTCAGAATAAGAAAGACTTACTATCTTTGGGATTTGATGCTACACCGCTGCTCAATACCGTAGGGGATCAACTCTATTACATAAATTGATTCCTAATTTTTATCTCATATTCTGGATAAGTAAAAGTAAGCAGTTATTATTGTATCGGCCAAAAATTTCGCTAATTGATCTTTACGGCGCTTTCTCTATCAATTAAATCTTTTATCCATAGAATCAAAAAGTATCTAGGCATTTTAGTTCTTCATATTTTGGCTTCTATAAAGTTTATTTCTTTGCTACAGCTAATAAAAATCGTATTTGGTACGATACATATGTAGAAAGCCCGTATTTTTCGTTTTTTCTAGTATTTACTAGCGTATTTTCCCTTTATTTTTCTTTCTATAGTGGAGATAGTCGCACGTAATGACAGATCACGGCCATATTATTAAAAGCTTGTGGTAAGAACGGGTTTCGTTCTAGGGCTCGAAAATAATATTCCAAAGCTTTCGTATGTTCTCCATTACTTGTGTGAATAAGGCCTATGTTATAGAGTATATAACTTCGATCATAGGGATCAATTTCCAGTCGCATAGCTTCATAATAATTCTGTAAAGCTTCCGCATAATTTCCTTCGGATTGAGCCGACATCCGTTACGGTCGTCATTCGATTAAAAGAATCTCCGTTCCAAAACCGTACGTGAAATTTTCATCTCATACGGCTCCTCCCTTATGTGCATAATGAAAATTATACTATAGAATTAAGAATGAAAAAAGATTGAAATTTTTTCATTATGAACTAAGCGGGGCTAGTGTTTTTACAAGAAATCTCTAGCCAACCTTCCTGCAAAAGATCTTTTCTTAACATCAAGCACGTTGGTACTAGATAAAAAGAGAACTCCAGCAATTTCTTTGTCCTCAACGCCCCTTAATTCTTCTTTCTATTTTTTAGTTTAAGGAATTAGTCACTTCAACAGCCTTCAATGGTTCCATGGGTATCCAAAGTACGAACGAGATGGATGTTTGTTGTCCCAACCATTTTTGGGAGTCCCGATCCCAAACAAGGAAAAGGAATAAAGATATATTTGAAAACAAGGGTTTCGTATTGTTGATTCCTAGACGTAGTGCTTCTTCCCCTGTGCCGCCTATTGGTACTAGTGGAGGAGGGTTGACCTGCAACAGGGAACCCATAGGTGTGTCAC